ATCGGATTTTCGTCGAGGCATAATCAAAGGTTCTATGCGTGCTCAAAGGCGTAAAACTCTTATTTGGGAACTGTTTCAAGCAAATGCGCGTTCCCCGCTTTTTTTGGACAGAATAAAAAAAGGCCTTCTTTTTTCTTTTGATATCTCCGAACTGATGAAAGTTTTTTTTAGAAATAGAATGGGCAAAGGGGCAGAATTCAAAAATATAGATTATACAGAAGAAGGGGCAAAAAGAGGAGAAAAAGAAGAGGAGAACAAAGCAAAGGAAATAGTACAGATAGAAATGGCGGAAATTTGGGAGACCCTTCCATTTGCGCAAGTAATAAGAGTTGTTCTGTTAATAATTCAATCGATTTTTAGAAAATATATTCTATTACCTTCCTTGATAATCGTTAAAAATATTGGGCGTATCCTATTATTCCAACCCCCCGAGTGGTCTGAGGATTTACAAGAATGGAATAGAGAAACCCATCTTAAATGTGCCTATACTGGTGTTGAATTATCAGACAAAGAATTTCCGAAAAATTGGTTAACAGATGGTATTCAAATAAAAATACTTTTTCCTTTCTGTTTGAAACCTTGGCACGGATCTAAGCTACGGACCTCTTATAAAGATCGAATGAAAAAGAAAGGACAAAAACAAAAAGACGATTTTTGTTTTTTAACGGTTTGGGGACTGGAAACTGACCTTCCTTTTGGTTCTCCCCGAAAAAGACCTTCCTTTTTTAAGCCCGTTTTTAAGGAACTAAAAAAAGAAATTGGAAAGGTGAAAAAGAAGGATTTTCTAGTTCTAAGAGTTTTAAAAGGAAAAAGTAAATTTTTTCTACAGGACTCAAAAGAAACAAAAAGGGGGATTATCAAAAACGTTTTATTTTCGTTTATAAAAAAAATAAAAAAAGAGCTCTTAAAAATAAATCCAACTCTATTATTTAGATTGATAGGAATATATGAATCCAGTGAAACTAACCAAGAAAAAGACTCTATAATCAGTAATCAGACAATTCATGACTCGTTTAGTAAAATTCGATCTACAGGTTGGACAAATTATTCACCGACAGAAAAAAAAATAAAAAATATGACTGATAGAACAATCACAATCAGAAAAAAAATAAAGAGTATTACAAAAGAAAAAAAAAAAGTAACTCCAGGAATAAATAGTAGTCCTAACAAAACAAGTTCTAATGTAGAATCACCCCCAAAAATTTGGCCAATAAAGACTCGATTAATCCGTAAATTACTTTTTTTTCTAAAAATTCTCATCAAAAAAATATACATAGATATCTTTCTATGTATCATTACTATTCTCAGAATCCATACACAACTTGTCCTTGAATCAACAAAAAAAAGGATTCATAAAAACATTTACAATAATGAAACAAATAAAGAAAAAAAAAAAAAAAAAATTCACCTCATTTCGACTATAAAAAAGTTACTTTATAATATTAGGAATAGTAAGAAGAATTCACATCCTTTTTTTGACTTATCCTCCTTGTCGCAAGCATATGTATTTTACAAATTATCACAAACCCGAGTTTTTAATTTGTATAAGTTAAGATCTGTTCTTGAATATCATGGAACATCTTTTTTTCTTAAGACTGCAATAAAGGATTCTTTTGGAACACAAGGAATATTTCATTCCGAATTAAGGCATACGAAACTTTCAAGTTATGAAACGAATCAAATGAATCAATGGAAAAACTGGTTAAGGGGTCATTATCAATACAATTTGTCTCAGATTAGATGGTCTGGATTAATACCACAAAAGTGGCAAAATAGACTCAATCAACACCATATGGCTCAAAAAAAAGATTTAACGAAATGGGATTCATATGAAAAAGGTCAATTACTTCATTACAAAAAACAAAAAAATTTTGAAGTATATTCATTATTAAACTCAAACCAAAAAGAAAATTTTCAAAAATACTATAGATCTAATCTTTTATCATATAAATCTATTAATTATAATTATGAAATGAAGACAGACTCATATATTATTTATGGATCACCATTACAAGTAAATAACAACCAAAGGATTTCTTATAATTACACCACACATAAACACAAATTCTTTGATATACTGGAGAATATTCCTATCAATAATTATCTAGAAAAGGGTGATATTATGTATATGGAAAAAAATTCAGATAGAAAATATTTTGATTGGAAAATTCTCCTTTTTTTTCTAAGACAAAAAGTAGATATTGAGGCCTGGATCAAAATGGATCCCAACAGTAAAAAGAATACTAAGATTGGAAATAAGAATTACCAAAAAATTGAGAAAATTGATAAGAACGATCTTTTTTATCTTACGATTCATCAAGATTCAGAAAGAAATCTGCCCAATCACAAAAAAGGCCTTTTTGATTGGATGGAAATGAATGAAGAAATACTAAATCGCCCCATATCGAATCTAGAACTTTGGTTCTTCCCGGAAGTTATGCTACTTTCTAATGTATACAAAAAAAAACCGTGGATTATACCAAGCAAATTACTTCTTTTA